TTTGATAATTGGTTTATATGGATCCTTATTGGTTGAGACCATACGTAAAAATGAAATTGCCAGAAATTAATAAGGTAATATTTCCATTTATTCAACAGAAGAGGCCCACCTTTTGATGCCAGAATTGATTTTCCTTGATACCTAACATAATGCATGTTAGGATCTTTGAACAACCATAGGACAGTCGAAAAATCATTAGAAAAGACTTCTACAATATTTTTTATTTTTCTATATAAATATATTCGCTCAAAAAGAATTCCAGAAGATGTTGATCGTAAATGAGAAGATGGGTTACAAAGAAAAATGAAGATAGATTCGTATTCACATACATAAGAATTGTATAAAAACAATAATAATCTTTGATTCCTTTTTGAAACGATGGAAATGGATTTATTTGGAGTTGGGGTAATAAGACTGTTTAAATTGTAATACTCATAAAGAAAGAATCTTAATAAGTGCAAAGAAGAGGCATCTTCGACCCAGTAACGAATAGTTTGAACCAATATTTCCAGATGGAGGGGCTGGGGTATTAGTATATCTGATACATAATTTAAATGTAAAAAATTGTCTTCTAAAAAAGGAAATATTGAATGAATTGATCGTAAATTATGCACTTTTACTATTTTTTTCCTTTCTAAGGAAGATACTAAGTGTAGGGAAAATGGAATTTCCACAATGACTGAAAATCCCTCTAATATCATTTGAGAATATACATTCTTATTATGCCCCCAAAATGGATTTTCGTTACAATCATTAGCAGAAATAACCAAATGATTTGGTTGACACATTCGAGTAATTAAACGTTTCACAATTAGTGAACTGGATTTATTGTAATAACCACCAATATTATTTAAAAAAGTGGATCTATTTAAAACATGATCATGAGCAAGTGCATAAATATACTCCTGAAAGATAAGTGGATATAGGAAGTCATGTTGCCGAAATTGATTGAGTTCTAAATATCCTTGAAACTCCCCCATTTAAAATTAGATTTGAACCAAAAGATAGGTGATTTCTTAGATTATAAAATGATACATAGTGCGATACGGTCAAAACAAGGTATTATATATCTAGTCTAGTAAGAAAAGAACGGATACCTCGGAAACAGGGAAACTTATCAACGGACTATCTATCCTTTCTTTTTTCATCCAATGGTTTTTTATTCATTATAGGATAACAAGATGGTTAGAAATCCTTTCTTTTTTCAGCCCAATCACTCTTTTTGATTTTGGAAAAAAAAGGATCTTTATCAATATACCACTTCTTCTATACATTTATCTCCAATCCATAATGGAGAATAGCTAATAATAGTTAGGATTCATAAAAAAAATAGATAATCCACTCATAGGAGAAGCCTTTCCCGCATTAGGCACTAATATATTTTTAACGTCTAATTAGATCGGGTAATCATTCAAATTAAGAACAGAAGCCCGTTGTTTTTTGTTTCCCTATAATTGGAGCCATGTAGCTCTATCCATTTATTGACTTGACCCAACTTTGAATTTATTTTGTTCTGTTCCAAGACTTCAGTCTTTGGACCGATCCGGTAAGAATCAAATATTCTCAGAATTCTCCATTGATACGACATGCTATTTTTTCCATTCATTCCCCTTCAGGATCAGTCGTGGTCTTACAAACTCTACCGGTGGTATGGACGAACCCTTGCTTCATCAAAATGTGTAAAAGATCCTAGCCGCACTTAAAAGCCGAGTACTCTACCGTTGAGTTAGCAACCCGAATAAAAATATTAAAAAATTGGTATGTGTAGATACAGTCGAAATCAAAATAAATAAATTTGATTGCATGACACAATCAAAACTTCGAAATAATAGTTCAAAGAAAACATTTTTATCGATTCTTAACTGAACATAAAAATGAAGAGATTCAGATGAATAAATTAAAAAACCAAATCTATGGGGGATAAATAGATTTATACACGATCAAATTATATTTGTTCGATACACTGTTGTCAATATATATTATAAATACTAAATAGTGCGAAAATAATACAATGGTGAAAATAGAATGAAATTCAACGAAAAAAAAAAGAAGGACTGGTGTTGGATTGGCACTACATAGATAATCTATATAGAATAAAGGGTGTAGATAAGGGAATATTCATACAAAAAACGTAGGAAAAAAGGATCCGAGTTATTCAAGTGGATCAAATAAGTTAAGTAACACTAGTTATAGTATAATAAAGTTAGACTATATATGATATATATGAATGATACCCCCTAGAATTTAATTAACTGAATTTCCTTTGATTAAAGCGAAATTCCTTAAAAATCTCTGCCTTCTTTGAAATATCATGAACAGTTCCCGTAGGTTGAGCACCTTTTTCAAGGAAATATAGAATAGCAGGAACATTTGAATAAGTTTGATTCTTTATCGGATCATAAAAACCAACTTTCTGAAGATCTCTTCCTTCTCTTCGGAATCGAACATTAATTGCAACAATTCGATAGACGGCTCATTGGGATAGATGTAGATGAACAATACCCCCCCCCTAGAAACGTATAAGAAGTTTTCTCCTCGTACGGCTCAAGAAAAAATGATTAGAAGTTTTATATCTATGTATAGAATTATCATAGCAAATAGATCCATAAAATCATCCAAGCAATTAGACTAGAATTTTAGTCCTTTTTCTTTCCTAAAGAAAGTTTGTACTCATAACTCAAGTTGGATAATTTCCAAATAGCTCAAAGACAATCCTTAAGCATTTCATTTATTGAGTGGTCTCTAACCCGCTTTTTTTCTTGTCTTTTTGTCTTGTTTAGATTTATAATCTTTTTTTTATTCTTCATTCTGATTTAGTTGTTGAGACAATTTTAAATGGTGTTTCCTTGTTCCAGAATCCTTTATATTTTCTTTGAATCATTGGGTTTAGACATTACTTCGGTGATCCTTAATCCTTTCAAAATGGCAGCAACATACCTTTTTTTGTGATTTCTTTCTATCAAATCTATCAAAGAATCATAAGAACGGTTGATTCCCGCGTGTTACACTTTTGACCAAAAAAGTTTTATCAAGTCCAAAAATTTTTTTTTTTTTTTTTAATTATGAAAACTTTCTCGAATTGAATCCTTTCGATTTCTATATCGAAGATATACTTACGAAGTTGTTCCAACTTATTCATTGGCACTAACCCTAGACCCTTGCCCTTGAGAAATTAATTAATACTTTCCACTCGAGCTCCATCATGTACTATTTACATTATAACCCCCAAAAAGATGAGGTTTCTAGTTGAGTAGAACAAAGGATGTTGAGTCAAGAGCACTTTCATTCCTAATAAAATGGTGGATTCTTACATCCACAGCGGATCATGTCCTTCAAGTCACACGTTGCTTTCTACCACATCGTTTCAAACGAAGTTTGACCATAACATTCCTCTCGTTTGGAACCAGTATGTAATTGATTCAATTATGGAATCATGAATAGTCATTGGTTCTGTCGATAAATGGTAATCTATGCTTTTGTCCCTTATCTATGGTTACCAATGGGTCGATATTTTCTGAAAAAATCTCAGCAATAATTGATTAATCCCCATATTTCTAAATGTAATTTCTATATATTTCATTAACATGAATAAATTAGTTCGTCTTTGAATCTCCATGACTCGATAGGATTGATTCACCTATCTCACACTTCTTCGAATATAAAGGACTCAGAATAATCCATTAAAAAGATTTATAAAAATCTAATTTAAACAATTTACTACTTCCACATCATTATCATTAATAATATTTTTGACTAAGTACCACATTGTTTTATCACAGATCAATCCATGTTTCTTTTTGAATTAAACCACCAACGATTTATGGATAAGTGGATCAAAAATATTGATATATAACAGACCCTCATATTTCAGCGTCATTGCAAATGAAAATAAATATGGATATGGGGTACCAATTTATAAGTAATTAACTTCAATATGAATATACGGGGGATGGGCATAGAATGAAAGGCCTTCCTACCTTTTTTATTCAAAATTATTGCGATCTATGTTCCTATCTAACCTGGATCATAAATGGATTAAGTTACATCTGGGTATCTTGATTCAGCTCGAGATAAAAAAAGGATGATTCAGAGAGGAAGAGGCATCCGCAAAAATTAGAAACAAGAATCCCATTCTATTCAATATTAGAATTAGAAAACAAAGGAAAGGGCTGCTCAAAAAAGCAATCTTTTTCTGATATTGATATAATATAATGGATGCTCTGGGACGGAAGGATTCGAACCTCCGAATAGCGGGACCAAAACCCGTTGCCTTACCACTTGGCCACGCCCCATTTAGATTTCTAATCTAAACTAATAAACACTAATATTAGTAGTGGTTGTTCGTCAATTCCAGTGCAAACCAATATCTATGAAATCCATTGTTGATAGGATTTTGCCACATGTAGATATAGAATTAACCTGGAATTGATTGATCATTACATATATATAAATTAAGATATACAATATTAAAGTATGATTTCTTCTATTCTCTATTATCTTTTGAGAATGGAAGGATTTTTTATTGGGTGAGTGAGTTCAAAGGCTTTTTTGGTCTACTTTAGCTTCGTCATTATTTTTTGCCTTATATCAATAATATCAATAAGATATCAATAACTCAATCAAAATGCAATTATCTACAATAACAAAATCTTTGCTATGCCTAATATTTTTAGTTTGATCGGTATCTGTCTTAATTCTGCCCTTTATTTGAGTAGTTTTTTCTTTGCCAAATTACCCGAAGCCTACGCTTTTTTAAATCCAATTGTAGATTTTATGCCAGTTATACCTTTGCTGTTTTTTCTCTTAGCCTTTGTTTGGCAAGCTGCTGTAAGTTTTCGATGAGATTTTGAATCCTGTCCTAGAATCCTAGAAAAATTCATGATTTATTCCAGAAATACATTTTAACAATTGATAAGACCAGATAACTTTTACAGTATTAACCTTCGATTTAAACATTGAAACTTTTTGATATCCGCGAGAAATCTGGATCACCCCATTTACGCATTCTGACCTTATCTTATGAAAAACTCTAACCTATTAGGTTACCCCGCAATTAGATATTGTGAAAATTGGGGTAAGGAAAAACTCTTTCTAAAAAGCACTTTGTTTCTGGGTGTCAAAATAGGATATATGTATGGTATAAAAACGGAGAATCTATTCTCTTATAAAAAAAAAAAAATGATCTTGGAGATTGTGTAATGCTTACTCTCAAACTCTTCGTTTACACAGTAGTGATATTCTTTGTTTCTCTCTTCATATTCGGATTCTTATCTAATGATCCAGGACGTAATCCTGGACGTGAAGAATAAAAATAGGATACAAAAGGGCTTTTCCTTGCTTGATTTTTGCATTTTCTTAAGATTCTTTCTATTTCATACCCTTCAAAAAAGTGCGATCGATTCGAAAGATAACTAAAATATCAAGTGATCAAAGAAAACGGAAAGAGAGGGATTCGAACCCTCGGTACGAATAACTCGTACAACGGATTAGCAATCCGACGCTTTAGTCCACTCAGCCATCTCTCCCGCTTTTAAAAGGATAATAACTATGTTATCCTTACGCATAAAGTAAGGATTGAAAAAATATCTTCTCTCTTTAATTCTAATTATATATATAACTTTTACAATAAAAAAAAAAAAAAGAAAGAATACCTCGCTGATTTCGTCCAAAAACACTTTTTTGATTTCCACGGCCTAGCCGGGTCCGTACCTAGCCAGGCCTTCTTTTGTTCCAATGAATTATATAGAAAATTGTTGAGCTGAATGCAAAAAATAATGATTGTTATTGCTTCAATACCAAGCATTATTTTTTGCATTCCTTTGATCAAGTGTTATTTTATTTACTGTATGTACTTGTACTAGAATAAAATAAAAAAAAAACATGGAAATCCAAAAATTAGAATATATATAGAATATAATAAGATTAAAACTCTCCCTCTCTTTATGGGAAAATATTTTCTTTACTTGAAGAAATGAGAAAGTTGAAAAAAAAAAATAGAACGAGGGATTCTTGCAAAATGCATTCAGCAAAAGAAAGGCTTGTTATTAAAATGAGCACCCTTTTCTTAATCTCATTAAGACCTCCAACAAAACACGTTAACACTCAAATTTTAATGATTATTGTCTAATCCTGTATTGATTACGTATGATTCGACAAACGATCCAATTATAGACAATAATTGCATTGTAGCGGGTATAGTTTAGTGGTAAAAGTGTGATTCGTTCTATTAATCCCCTTAATAGTTAAGGGGTCTTTCGGTTTTAGTAATATTCCGATGAAAAACTTTATTTCGTAAAAGGATTTCATTCTTTACCTCTCAATGACAGATTCGAGGAAGACTATACATTCTCGTACTTTTTATCCAAGAGTCAATTAGAAATTGATCCAATTGGATTATTAAATTACGAAACATAATTGTATTGAGTTGGATCAATACTTCCAATTGAATGAGTAAAGGTATCTATGGATAAAGAAAGTTTTTTTCTAATCGTAACTAAATCTTCAATTTTTTATTTGTATTAAGGGAGATTGAAGCAAACTAGCTATTAAACGATGACTTTGGTTTATTAGAGGCATCAATATATTGTTTTAGCTCGGTGGAAAGAAAATGCTTTTCCTCAGGATTACATTAAATAGAAATAGAGAACGAAGTAACTAGAAAGAGTGTTATAATCCTCATCTTCTAGAGGGATCATCTAAAAAGCGAGTCGTTTAAAATGTATTCAGACAGAAAGCTGACATAGATGTTATGGGTCAAATTTTTTTTGAGTTCGGTCACGTCTTAGAGCGGGGAATATATCCATCTTCCATAAAGGAGCCGAATGAAATAAAAGTTTCATGTTCGGTTTTGAATTAGAGACGTTCAAAATAATGAATCAACGTCGACTATAACCCCTAGCCTTCCAAGCTAACGATGCGGGTTCGATTCCCGCTACCCGCTTTATCTTTTTATTTTTTTATAAAAATTATGAATTGAATAGGAAATTTCCAAAATTTTCTCACATACAATCTAAAATTCTTTTTTCCGAACAAGAGATCAGAGCGAAAAAAAAAATCGGAATGAAAGGCGTCCATTGTCTAATGGATAGGACAGAGGTCTTCTAAACCTTTGGTATAGGTTCAAATCCTATTGGACGCAATTTATTTCCATATATATATATATATTTTAGATTAGATTTGTATGTCAAGAAAGCTATTTTGAATGATTTTCATTTAATAAGAAATACTTTATTTAGTATATAGTATTTAATACTATGATATAAATATATAATAAAAATTACCCTTTCTCTTTTATTTCTTTTTTAGAAGTATTTTATATAGGGAAATATTCTTAATTTAAGAGTGATCCATTTTTTATGCTTGTTTCTGAAGTAGAAAAGGTTCCATCTGTTCCTGAATAGCTTCTTTCAAAAGGGCTTCTGCTTCCTCAGTGAATGTCTTAGTAGAAGCTATGATTTCTTGAAATTGAGGTTTATTCGTTTTTAAGTAAGTACGTAACTC